CAATTTATAAGTGACTCATGGATACAAATTGCGAGAATTCGTATTTTTTCTCGACTTTCTCATTGAGAGGTAAAGGATTCAATCCTTTTAAGAAATAAAGTTTTTGATCGGAATATGAATAAAACCGAAAGACCCTTTAACTATTAAAGGGTTAATAGAACGAATCACACTTTTACCACTAAACTATACCCGCTACAATATGATTATTGTATACAAACGGACCTTTTGTCCAACAAGCTAATTGAGCATAATCAAGATAGGATCATCAAAGAATCATCAAAATGAGAGTGTTGAACTTTTTCGTGGGAAGATCCAAATTGAATGAGATTCGGAAAAGGGGCTTCATTTAATTTAAATGAAATAACTAAAGATTTATCTTTTGCTGAAGAAGATAGATACGGATCAAAAAAAACACTCAAATTCTAACAGAAAAATGCGTTGTATAAGAATCAATAGTTTTTTTTAGTTCGGAAAATGAAAATACAACAAGAATAAAGAATGTAAATAATGTTTCTTCTTTTTTTTGTTGCTTGAATATAAAATATTCAATTGAATATAATAAAAAAAACAAATCTTTTTGTTTTCAAATAAGATAAATCATTAATTATCTATAATTCGTTGGAACAAAAAAAGGGCCCGACCTGGTCAGTACCTAGCCGGGCCATCAGAATAAGAAGGCCCTTTCAAATAAAACAAAGGGTCTTCTTTATTTTTCTTTAATTCGATTGTTGGCGCGCCCCTCTTTTAGAAAAAAGAGATTCCTGATTTGTGGATTTCTCTATATATAATAGAATAGAGAAAGAAGAGAAAGAAAGACTCCTTACATTATGTATAATCTAATAATTATCTTTTTCAATTGGGAGAGATGGCTGAGTGGACTAAAGCGTCGGATTGCTAATCCGTTGTACGAGTTATTCGTACCGAGGGTTCGAATCCCTCTCTTTCCGTTTCCGTTGATTTATTTATTTCAATTTCCAATTTTGGAAATCTGAGTTAAACACGTAGAATATATAAAATGCTAATAAAATTGAAAAATTAACCAAGGAAAACCCTTGGATTTTATTCTTCACGTCCAGGATTACGTCCCGGATCATTAGATAGGAATCCAAAGATAAAGAGAGAAACAAAAAATATCACTACGGTATAAACGAAGAGTTTCAGAGTAAGCATTACAAATCTCCAAGATTATTTTTTGGAAAAAAAAGAGAATAGATCTTCCATTTTTCTACCACATAGACTATTTTGACACCAGGAAATGAATTTTTTTCTAGAAATAAAAATGTATTGTAACAAATCCATTTGTTTTGCATTAACAAAAAATTTTCGTTTAGATCCAAATTAGATATTGGGGGAGACCCTAATCTAATTTATAGGGTTAGGGTCTTTCACTGGAAAAAGGGTCAAAAATGAGGAAATGGGGGTAAGCCAGATTTATGGTGACTATCTAAGAATTTAAATGTACGAATCGAAGGTTCATACTCTCAAACTTATCTGATTTTATCAATTGTTATCATTTTTGCTCGAAGAAATCGTGCATTTTCTAGATTTTCTAGGATATTATTATTAAGGATCTTATCGAAAACTTACAGCAGCTTGCCAAACAAAAGCTAAGAGAAAAAAAAACAGAGGTATGACTGGCATAACATCTACGATTGGATTCAAAAAAGCATAGGCTTCGGGCAATTTGCCAAAGAAAAAACTACTCGAATAAAGGGCAGAATTAATACAGATCGAACTAACGATATTAAGCATAACAGACATTTTGTTCTTGGAGATAATTGCATTTTGATTGAGTTTTTGATAGAAGGAACAAGGAAGAAAGTAAGTAAGGTAGACAAAAAATCCTTCTTTTTCTTTGAACCCACCCAATCAAAAATCCTCCAATTCTCAAAGGAGAATAGAAGAAATCATACTTTCATACAATATCTTAATTGAATTCTATGTAATGATCAATAAATTCAGTTCAATTCTATATCTATATGTATCAAAATTCTAGTACCAATTTATTCTATCGATATATAGATATTTGGACTCCAGTTGACAAACGACCAGTACGAATATTATTGTTTCTTGGTGTAGATTATAAATTCAAATGGGGCGTGGCCAAGTGGTAAGGCAACGGGTTTTGGTCCCGCTATTCGGAGGTTCGAATCCTTCCGTCCCAGCGCATATCCATTTTTTTATGCTCCATTATTCCCATAGAATAAGTGGAAGAGTGGATAGGAGTCGATCCATATTAATTTAATAATCTGCATCTCTTCGAATCTCATTAAAAACAAAGTTCCATATATCATATATAATATTATATATATAAATTATATATAAATATGTTCTGGTATGTATAAATATGTTTTTGAATCTTATTTAGGTATTTCATGTCTAGCTCTAGTCAAAAATTGGAAATCTATGTAACGATTGAGCCTGGGGGATTTATCCTATCCCTTTTATTCACTTTATGACAAGAGTCGATTATTGCAATATTCTGCACCCCTATCTTCCTATCTTAAAGTTAAACAACATACATATAATGATATAAAACGAGACGGTGGTTAGCTTATATGGTATGTATCATTTATTTCAATGACAATAATTTTGGGGCTTTTGTGAAAAAGATTTGTAATCCTTAAATTTTTTAAACTGAAATTGAAATGATTTAAATTCCATATTATCGAATATCTATAATCTATAACAGTGACAACTGCTTAGTCTATCTGAAAGATACGAAAACCCTTCCCTATTTTTTACAATTTTTATTTTCGTAATTGTGATATCAGATGAAAAGAATAGAGATTCAAATCTTAACTTACATCATTTTTTTTCATGAGATGTATAAAAAAAATGAGAGTTATTTCTTCGTTTCTTTGATCTATTTAAAATAGAATCAGTGATGAGTCAATTCAAAAAGAAAGACTTATCTTCTTATGAAGATCAGAGGTTCTTTTTTTTATTGTCCAATTTTCTTTAAATTTAATCAAATTAAATAATGATGTCTAAACAGGAAACTTTTTCAATTTCAAATAGAACTATTTTTAAAAAATATTTTTAATGGTTCCTTTTAAGTGGAATCTTTGAAAAAGTAGGAAATAGTTTAATCTATCCTATAGAATCATTTGAAAATGCAGATTCATTAAAGTTATTCGTTTCTATATTTTATTTCTATTTCGTTCTAGGATCTATATCTTAGTTTATTTATGTATGTTAAAAATGCTGTCTTGCTAAGACTTTTTCAGAAAAATCGTTTCCACATATCAGATATAGAAGAAAAAGTATAGATTCTGATATCTATGGACAGCTGAACCAATGACTATTCATGATTCCATAATTGAATCAATTCCATACTGGTTCCAAATTAGAGGAATGTTATGGTAAAACTTCGTTTGAAACGATGTGGTAGAAAGCAACGTGCGACTTGAAGGACACGATCCGTTGTGGATTTTTACATCCACCATTTTCCATTTGTCTAGGAATGAGGGTGCTCTTGGCTCGACATTGTTTGTTCTGTTACACTTGAACCCTTCATTTTTGTTGGGTTGTAAATGGTCTACGATGGAGCTCGAGTAGAAAGGATTAATTCATTTCTCGGGGGCAAGGATCTAGGGTTAATGCCAATCAATCAATTGGAACAACTTCGTAAATGTATCTTCCATATATAGAAATCGAAGGGATCCAATCCTAGCAAATTTCCAATTCAAAAGCAAAATTTGTTGGAATTGATCAAACTTTTTCGATTATAAAGTGTATCAAAGGGGAATCGATTGTCCATACCATAGGATTCTTTGCTAGAAAGCAATCAAAAGGGGCATGTTGCTGCCATTTTGAAAGGATTCCGAAGCACCGAAGTAATGTCTAAACCTAATGATTTAAAATAAGCATAAAGGATCTAAGAACAAGGAAACACCATTTGAATTGTTTCACTAGTATGAATAACTGCATCAGATTAAAGAATTCAAATAGAACTTTAAATGAGACAAACAAAAGGGGGTAAAGACTACTCAATAAATGAAATTGACTAAAGATTTTTTCTTTGAGCTATTTGAGAGTTATCCAACTTGAGTTATGAGTACGAATGGTTTATTTTTTCCTTTTCAAAAAGAAAAAAAAAAAGACATCATAGTCTAATTGATTTTATAGGCCGTTTGTCATTTAATTTATGAGAATTACATACATAGACAAAACCTCGAATCAAATCATTTTTCTCGAGCCGTACGAGGAGAAAACTTCCTATACGGTTCTAGGGGGGGTATTGTTGATCTACACCTATCCCAATGAGCCGTCTATCGAATTGTTGCAATTGATGTTCGATCCAGAAGAGAAGGAAAAGATCTTAGAAAAGTGGGCTTTTATGATCCAATGAAGAACCAAACTTATTTAAATGTTCCCCTTATTCTATATTTCCTTGAAAAAGGTGCTCAACCCACAGGAACTGTTCAGAATCTTTTAAAGAAAGCGGAAGTTTTTAAGGAACTTTCGTCTAATCAAATGAAATTCAATTAAAGAAATACCAAGGGGGGGGGGGGTAGCAATTTGTATATAACTTTGTATAATTTTTATCTACTTAAGGGGTAGCAATTTGTATATAACTTTGTATAATTTTTATCTACTTAATTTTTTTATTCCCTCCCTTTACCTGCTGTATTCGTATTTATTTAGCACTGTTTCCATTAACTCCGATCATCTAGAATGAAAGACAAAACTTTAGTTTATTGATCTTCTAAATATCAAATTCGGACAGTTTCTTCAATTGTGTAGTTTTCATTGGAACTAGACTAACCATCAAGGAATCCGTTTTGCTTATTCTACTTAGATTGATGAAATATATTATGGACTCAAAAAGCCGATAGTTTTTTTTTCAATTTTTCCTTTTATTCTTTTTCTAGCTATGTAGATTAGATATGTCGTGTCAATCCAAGACATTTTTGAATATTAATATTATTACATTGTTAAATTGAAATTCAAAGAATTAAAAAAAAATTCAATGCAATTTCTTTTTTCCACTGTAT